GGTTTATTCAATAAGTAAAAGTAAAATAAACAGGGTTAATCCTTTTTTTTTATTTGTTCATAGAGTTTCAATGAAAACCGTCCCATTGACAGTAATATTAAAATTTTATATACACGATTACTTCATTTATTATTTATTAACTTGATCTTTTTCTATCTATTTTATTTATATCAATAAAATAAAAATAGATTTTTGGCATTATAAAAGACAACATTCTATAGTAACAATAATAAATTAAGTATGATATGAATAGAACAAAAGAGGAAATAGCAAAGAAACGAAAAGGTTATACAAAGCTATATACAAGTCATCCACACCCTCTTTTTTTATATTTCATTAATTGAATTTTGTTTGTTGATTAAGGCGAAGTTCCGTAAAAACCCCCGCCTTTTTTGAAATATCATAAACAGTTCCTGTAGGTTGAGCGCCTTTTTCAAGGAAATATAGAATAGCAGGAACATTTAAATAAATTTGATTCTTTATGGGATCATAAAAACCCACTTTCCGAAGATCTCTTCCCTCTCGTCGGGATCGAACATCAATTGCAACGATTCGATAAATGGCTCATTGGGATAGATGAACAATACCCCCCCCCTAGAAACGTATAAGAAGTTTTCCCCTCGTACGGCTCGAGAAAATTCGAAATTATGGCTATGTATAGAATATCAAATATATCCATAAAATCATCAAATTAATTAGACTATTTATTGATTTAAGTACTTTTTTTCTTATTCTTCCCCAACCAAAAAAGAAAAAAAGTATTCGTATTTGCACCCTCATAACTCAAGTTGGATAACTCTCAAATAACTCAAAAGAAACCTTTTCTTTTAAGTATTTCATTTATTGAGCGGTCTCTAAACCTTTTTTGTCTGTCTCCTTTAGAATCTATTTTGATTCCTCATTCTGATCTAGTTGTTGAGACAATTGAAAACGGTATTTCCTTGTTCCAGGATCTTTATCTTTGCCTTGAATCATTGGGTTTAGACATTACTTCGGTGATCTTTAAATCGTTTCAAAATGGTAGCAACATACCATTTTTTGTGATTTCTTTCTATCAAAGAATCATACGAATGGTTGATTCCTGCGTAATACACTTTACTTTTGATTTAATCGAAAGAGTTTTACCAATTCCAACAAATTTTACTTTTTAATTTTAAATTTTCTTGAATTGTATCCTTTAGATTTATATATCGAAAATATACTTACGAAGTTGTTCCAATTTATTGATTGATACTAACCTTAGATTCTTGCCCCTGAGAAATGAATCAATACTTTCTACTCGAGCTCCATCGTGTACTATTTACATCACCCCCCCCAAAAAAAAAAGAGGGTTCCAGTGTAACAGAACAAATGATGTCGAGCCAAGAGCACTTTCATTCCTATATAATTATAATATAAAAAAATGGTGGATGTAAGAATCCACAACTGATCGTGTCCTTCAAGTCGCACGTTGCTTTCTACCACATCGTTTTAAACGAAGTTTTACCATAACATTCCTTCAGTTTGGAACCAGTATGTAATTGATTCAATTATGGAATCATGAATAATCATTGGTTCGGTCAGTACGTAGTAATCTCTACTTTTTTATTCTATATGAAGAATGGGTAGTTTATGAAGAAGTCGCAGCAAGAATTCAATCAATTTAATCCCATTTTTAATTTTTATTATATTTATTTTTATATTATTTAAATAATTATAACTAACATAACACTAATAAAGAAACATAACATGAATAAACAGGTTATTTTGAATCTGTATCAAAAAGTAACGTAACAGTGATAGGATAAATTCAACAATTTCACACCTCTTCGAGTACCAAGAACTCATAAGAAATCATTAAAAAGATTTAATTGTATTGAATAATGAATAATTTCCTACCCGATATCATTATTTGAATTTTGCATAAAGTTTTTACAGTAAGGACCATTCACTTTTTATCATCATAAGAGTGAGATAAATCCATATTTGATTAAACCATCAATGATTAAAAAAAAAGACTGATGTAAGGGAAGACTGAAGATTTAGGTTGTTATTTTTTCATATTTCATACTGTAAAATCAGTAATATTTAAGGAATCATAAATAGATTAAATTTCATATGCGTGTTATTTGAACTCGATTAAATTTGTGAAAAAGATATGATTCAGATTTATTTTATTAACAAAATAAGAAACAAGAATCATATTCTATACCCATATTCTTACATTCTATACCTATATTCTTAAACAGAAGGTTGTTCTAAAATCTAAAAGGCAATCTTTATTTTTTTTTTTGATATATTTTATAATTTTATATATGATATATATTTTATTATATATTAATAAAATATATTAATAAAATGTAAAATGATCATGGGTCAGGTATGTTCTGGGACGGAAGGATTCGAACCTCCGAATAGCGGGACCAAAACCCGTTGCCTTACCACTTGGCCACGCCCCATTTCTATTCGACACTAATAAACACTATTATTGGTACTGGTTGTTCGTCAACTCCAGACTAAATATCTATTATCTATAAAATAGATTACTATAATTTTTAGTATACACGTAGACAGAGAATTAAACTTAATTTATTGATCATTACATATAATTCAATTAAGATATTCTATGAAAGTATGATTTATTCTATTCTCTTTTGATTTGAGAATTTAAGGATTTTTGATTGGGTGAGTTCAAATCAAAGAAAGTTTTTTGGCCTATCTTATTTATTTTTATTCATTTTTATATTCTATCATTATATTCTATCAATAATAACATATTAAAAAAAATAAAAAACTCAATTTATTAATAACCCAATCAAAATAAATACAATTATCCTCAAGAACAAAATGTTTGTTATGCTTAATATATTTAGTTTGATCTGTATCTGTCTTAATTCTGCTCTTTATTCAAGTAGTTTTTTCGTCGCCAAATTGCCCGAGGCCTACGCTTTTTTGAATCCAATCGTAGATGTTATGCCAGTAATACCCCTGTTCTTTTTTCTTTTAGCCTTTGTTTGGCAAGCTGCTGTAAGTTTTCGATGATATCTTTAATACTGTCCTAGACAAATTCATGATTTGATTTATTCGAAAAAAAAAAAATTCAAAAATTATAAGAATTGATAAGATCAGATAAGTTTTACACCCCCAATTAAAATATTGAAATTCTTGTACAACCACGCTAAATCTGGATCACCCCACCCTTTTTCTTGGTGTCAAAAAAAAAAAAATAGTAGGGTATGTGGTATAAAAATGGAGAATCTATTCTCTTTATTACTAAAAAAAAGCTTGGAGATTATGTAATGCTTACTCTCAAACTATTTGTTTACACGGTAGTGATATTCTTTGTTTCTCTCTTTATCTTCGGATTCCTGTCTAATGATCCAGGACGTAATCCTGGACGTGAAGAATAAAAAAATAAGGTTTTTGTTTTACTTGTTTGATTTTTAAATGTTCTTTAGTAGGATTTTATCTATTCCACATCTTAAACTATTAAAAAATAAAAAGAGCTCGCGATGAATTCGTAAAGAAAATACCAAGTCATCAACGAAAACGGAAAGAGAGGGATTCGAACCCTCGGTACGAAAAACTCGTACAACGGATTAGCAATCCGACGCTTTAGTCCACTCAGCCATCTCTCCTCCCAATTGAAAATGGATAAGACTATGTTACATTATAAGTTACATTATAAAAAATAAGGCTTGAAAAAGCCCTTCATAATATTCATTATTTTTTGACTTCGTCCGAAGGGGCTTTTTAGTTCCACGGCCCGGCTAAATACTGACCAGGCCGGGCCCGCCCTTTTTGTTCCAACGAATCGTAAATTAAATGATTTATTTAATTTAATTTGAACACTAAAATACTTGCTTGTTATTGCGATTGAAAAAATAATAAAGAACTATTTCTATGATATAGAATCAAATGATATCGAATCAAAGTGTCATTTCTTATCTTTTCTTATCTTAATTTCTTATTTATTTAATTTATTCTTTTTATTCCAGTGAAATAAAAAGTAAAAAAGTAAATAAATAAGAAAAAAAGGAACTGTGGATTCTTGCACAATCCATTTTTATGTTATGGCTTAAATCGTTTTATCGAGACGTATAGGTCAAAAACCTCCAGCAAAAAAACTTGTTATTTAGTTTTTTAAATTAAATGAATGCTCTTTTCCTATTTCTTGTTCGACAAAAGTTCCATTTCTATACAATAATCGGATTGTAGCGGGTATAGTTTAGTGGTAAAAGTGTGATTCGTTCTATAATCCCTTAATAGTTAAGGGGTCTTTCGGTTTGATTAATATTCCATTCCGATCAAAAACTTTATTTTTTAAAAGGATTAAATCCTTTACCTCTCAATGAAAAATTAGAGGAAGAATATACATTCTCGTTATTTGTATCAAAAAATCAATTTAAAATTGAAAAATTGGATTATGAGATTACGAAACATAATTTTTTTTTAATTGGATCAATACTTCCAATTGAATGAGTATGAGCAAAGAATCCATGGATAAAGATATAAAGCGTATTTCTAATCGTAACTAAATCTTCATTTTTTAATTTGTATACTTTTAATTTGTATACCATAAATTGAAGCAAAATAGCTATTAAACAATGACTTTAGTTTACTAGAGACATCGACAAATTGTTTTAGCTCGGTGGAAACAAAATACTTTTCCTAAGGATTCTCTCAAATATAAATAGAGAACGAAGTAACTAGAAAGACTAGAAAGATTGTTATAATAGAATCCCCCTCTTTTCTATAGGGATCATCTATAAAGCGAGTTGTTCTGAATACATCCAGACATAAAAGCTGACATAGATGTTATGGGTCGAATTTTTTTTTTATTTCATTCATGTTTTAATCTGGGAATTTCTCTATCTTCCATAAAGGAGCCGAATGAAACCAAAGTTTCACGTTCAGTTTTGAATTAGAGACGTTAAAAATTATGAATTAACGTCGACTATAACCCTTAGCCTTCCAAGCTAACGATGCGGGTTCGATTCCCGCTACCCGCTTTTACTTTA